ACTTCTATTAATATGAAGTTTCTTTCTTTGCTACAGCTCAAAGAAATCATCGTTTTGGACGATGCATTTGTAGCGAGCCTTTTTTTTAGTATTTACTAGAAAATTTTGTCTTCCTTTTTCTTTCTATAGTGGAGATAGCCGCACGTAATGACAGATCACTGCCATATTATTAAAAGCTTGTGGTAAGAATGGGTTTCGCTCTAGTGCCCTAAAATAATATTCTAAAGCTTTTGTATGTTCTCCATTACTTGTGTGAATAAGGCCTATATTATAGAGTATATAACTTCGATCGTAGGGATCGATTTCTAGTCGCATAGCTTCATAATAATTCTGTAAAGCTTCCGCATAATTTCCTTCGGATTGAGCTGACATCCGTTACGGTCGTTATTCGATTAAAAGAATCTCCGTTCCAGAACCGTACATGAAATTTTCACCTCATACGGCTCCTCCCTTAAATATACATAATGAGAATTAAAAATACATGGAATAATCAAAAAGGATTAAAACATTCTCATTATGAACTGAGCGGGGCTAGTGTTTTTACAAAAAATTTCTAGCCAACCTTCTTGCGCAAGATATTTTACTAGAATCAAGTGTCTTGATACTAAATAAAAAGGATAACTCCAACAATTCCTTTGTCCTCAACGCCTCCTAATTTCCAGGAAATAGTCACTTCAACAGTCTTCGATGGTTATACGGGTATCCAAAGTACGAACGAGATGGATGTTTGTTGTCCCAACCATTCTTGTTAGTCCCAATCCAGGTAAGAAAAGAAAGGGAATAGGTAAGTAATTTTTAACAAAGTTTTCGTGTTGTCGATTGCTAGGTGTAGTGCTTCTTCCCCTATGCCGCCTATTGGTACTATATTACTAGGAAGTAGGATTGACCTGTAATACAAAACACAAAGGTGTAACCTTTCGCTCAATACTAAAATCGATAACTGAAGCATAGTATCCGAGGTTGCATCAATCGGGGATACACGACAGAAGGAATTGTTCTATTTCTAAACTTCACCTTCAACAAGCGTAGGTTTATTTATATAATATGTAATATGGAAATGGAATAAGAATATTTTTTCTTTCTATCCCGAATCGTGTGCCTTTCTCATAAAACTAGGAGCAGTAAAAGGAAACTAAATAATAAAAAAATCAAATCACACCATCTCTGTAATAAGTAAATGCCTCTTTTTCTCCTGAAGTTGTCGGAATTATTCGTAATAAGATATTGGCCACAATTGAAAAGGTCTTATCAATAAAATTTCCATTTATCCGCGATCTAGGCATAGGTATCAATCCATTCTAAAATTCTTCTCATTACCCCTTGTGGGAAAACGATTACACAAACAAAGGATTTGTACAGTACGAAATAACATAAAAACAGATTCATTTACAAACCAAAAAATTACAATAAAGAGCCAAATTTTCTACTACTACTTATACTGCTATTTATCCCAATTATTGCAAATACCCAAACAAATTGCTCCTTTTTAAGAATCAATAAGAAATAGTGGAATCCCATTCGAATTCATACAAATGAAATGTAGTAGTATAGGAGCTATTCCGATTTCATCGAAGCGTAAGAATCAAGGAATTTTTGATCTAAAAAGAAAAGGGAAAAAGAATCGAATAATCATTTATCGAAATATCAAATTAATGGATAGGAACATTATCTTTCCAAATATGAATCAATATATATTTTATCCTTTCACAAGGAAAAACTTTGTTTTTAATTAAATCCTACGAGTAAATCTTAAAAAAAAAAAAGATTCTATTACTATTAGTTATAGTATTGGTGGGTTGGTCCTAGTCGTACCTATCCAAACAAAAATGGAATAGTAATAGAAATATGAACTAGAGTAATGGCTCGCTATTTCTTCGGTTTCTGAGTCATAATCGTTGTGTAGGAGAGATGGCCGAGTGGTTCAAGGCGTAGCATTGGAACTGCTATGTAGGCTTTTGTTTACCGAGGGTTCGAATCCCTCTCTTTCCGTACTTTCACCTAATTTAATTCGCCAACATTCCTAACTGTAACAAATCAAACAACATAAAATCCTATTATTAGAACATAAGAGTTGGATCCTTCTTTTATTTTGATATATATTTATTCTATTTCGAATTGCCGCGGTACATAAAATACTGGAACGAATGGACAAGGAGTGAAAATCTTTCTGCCAATCTAGGATACATGATATAGGATAAAATCTGGATCAAACCTCTGACTTTAAACCTTAAGTCATTTGACTTTGGCGAAAGAAAGGGACCCAATTGTCCGAACTCTTTGCTTTGTATTTTATTTAGGGCTAAGTCTGACGAGAATAATATTCTACCACTAGCAATTCATTTATTTTCAAACCGACCCACTTACTATCTATTATTTGATTGACTAACCCTTTATATGGGAATGGGTTAAGAGTCAAATGTTTGGGCAATTCCTCACGGGTGGATGAATCAAGAGAATTTTGAATTAGAGATCGGGATTTTTGTTCATCCTTCGCCATAATAGTATCTTGGGATTTGCAACGATAACTTGGTATATCTACTATACGGCCGTTAACTAAAATATGTCTATGGTTAACTAATTGGCGGGCTCCAGGAATAGTCGGAGCCATACCCAATCGAAAAAGGATGTTATCCAAACGCATTTCAAGTAATTGTAGTAAAACCTGACCGGTTGACCCTTTGGCTTTTCTGGCGATACGAACGTATTTAAGTAATTGGCGTTCTGTAATACCATAATGAAAACGCAATTTTTGTTTTTCTTCTAGACGAATACGATATTGAGATCTTTTCCCGGAACGCGATTGGTTTCTAAGATCACTTCCCGCTCTAGGCCTTTTATTGGTTAGTCCAGGTAAAGCCCCTAAACGGCGTATTTTTTTGAAACGAGGCCCTCGGTAACGCGACATAAAGACTCCTTTCTTTATTTATTTTATTTCTATTTATATATATATATATTCCATATTTACAAAAAAACCTAAATTAAAACTGAACTAAATGATAAATGAAACGAAATCCCCTAAAGTATTGTATTCCAATGAATAAGAAAATGAATTGTATATCCATCATATACGAACCTTTTTATATATTATATATTTGTATTAAAATATGCTAAGTAAAATAAAAGAAAGAGTTTTTTCCTGATTTGTTCTGCTGAGATTGAACCCTTTTCCTTTTATTCCTAGTTGTAAGTTTCTACGACATAATAGATCGTTTTCAAGAAGGGAAAGGCACCCTTGTTCTTTTCTTTGTTCTTCGATTGCAAAAAAAAATATATATAATAAATAAAAAAAGATTGAACAAAGAAAATGGAGAAAAGCCGGCTATCGGAATCGAACCGATGACCATCGCATTACAAATGCGATGCTCTAACCTCTGAGCTAAGCGGGCTCCCAGAAATTGTACATGCACTGGAATTTAATGAACTATATTTTAGTTTAGGCTTATTCATTTTTATCCTTGTATGATATAAATTTCTAATAAATAGAAATATTGAATTTAGTTTATTTCTTTCTATGTATATTCTATTTTGCGCCTAGAACAATTAGATTCTATTTAAATTCGATTTATAAATTATAGCAAATTCTATTTCTCTTTTTAGTAGAGCTATGAATTTTCAAATTCATTTCAAATCGAAATTCAAAACAAATTTCATTATGACAATTTTTTTTAAGATATTTTTTAGAGTTAATAGTTATAAGGATCTGCTTTAAGAAAACCGAAAATAAAAGTAAAATTAAAGAAAAAATTTAGAATCGATGAACTCCGGATCATAATAACATAATAAGATATTCTTGGGCTTTCATTCATAGACTATGATGAAAAACAAAGAATCGATCCTTTGAGTATTCAAAATTGCATGGGAAAAAAATGGGGAGGAGGATATATATGGTATATATCCATCTATATTGAATTGGAGCTACAGAAATGATAGAATCATTTCTGATTAGACCAAAGCAAATGAAGATATAGACTTCCGATAGAGATGAAAGAAGATATACAAAAAATGAAATAGGAGGAAACATTTGATAGTAATCCATATCAAATCTAATGAATTCGATGGTTCCGGCAGAAATGAAAGAATAACGGGGAAGGACATCACACTAAGATCCTAATCTTAAAACAAAACACAAAAGGGGATATGGCGAAATCGGTAGACGCTACGGACTTAATTGGCTTGAGCCTTAGTATGGAGACCTACTAAGTGAAAACTTTCAAATTCAGAGAAACCCTGGAATTAATAAAAATGGGCAATCCTGAGCCAACTCCTTTTTTCAAAAGAAAAAAAATAAGGATTCCGAAAACAAGAATAAAAAAAAAAGGATAGGTGCAGAGACTCAAAGGAAGCTGTTCTAACAAATGGGGTTGACTGTACTGTGTTGTTCTAAGAATTCTTCCGTCGAACCTCCAATCCAAAATGGGTGAAGAATATACTATATCAAATGATTAATGACACTTCGAATCTATTCTGTATTTTTTTTTCTAAATTTTTAGATATTTCTATATTATAGAATATGAAATTCTCTCTAAATTCAAATTTAGAATATGAAATGACAAATATATATTATATGAATAGGAAAAAATGGAAGAATTCTTGTGAATCGATTTCAAGTTGAAAAAAGAATCAAATATTCACTCCATAGTCTGATAGATCGTTGGAAGAACTGATTAATCGGACGAGAATAAAGATAGAGTCCCATTTTACATGTCAATACTGACAACAATGAAATTTATAGTAAGAGGAAAATCCGTCGACTTTAAAAATCGTGAGGGTTCAAGTCCCTCTATCCCCAAAAGCTTTTTACTCTCTAACTAGTTATCTTTTTTTTCATTAACGGTTTGAACGCGGTTATACCCCTCATTTTTTTCTTTTCAAAATGGATCTGAACGAAAATTTTTTTCTCTTATCTCAAGTAAACGTACAAATGAATATCTTTGAGCAAGGAGTCCTCAATTGAGTGATTCACAATTCATATCATATTATTACTCGTACTAAAATTATAG